CAAAATTTCTCGAATTATCCTAATCTGTAGGATAAATTCTTTGATTCTTCTTGATGAAATTGGAATAGTTCCCTTCATTCTTATACTACTATATGGATGAAATCTAATTGGATTCAAATATTTCTTATTTTTTAGCGATTCCCATCAAAAAGAAACAATTTGAATAGAAAATTATCTTTTTTAATGAGTCTGTTTTTATGTTATTTCGTACTGTAAAATTCCTTTGTTTGTGGGATTCTTTTCTCACGAAAAGGTAATTAAAAGAAATTATATAATGGATTTCTTCATATGTCTAGATCTCGAATAAATGGAAATTTTATTGATAAGACCTTTTCAATTGTAGCCAATATCTTATTACGAATAATTCCAACAACTTCAGGAGAAAAAGAGGCATTCGCCTATTACAGAGATGGTGTGATTTGATTATGTTATTTTTTATTATTATTTATATATAATATATTATTTATATTAATTTATATTAATAATTAATATATTATTATTTATATTATTATTATTTATATATATTTATTTATATATATATATATTTTTTATATTTTATATAAATATAAAATTTTTTACCGCTCTCAGTCTTAGGAGAAAGAAAGATTATTCGGGATAGAAAGAAAAAATATTTTGAAATAAATTTACGCTTGTTGAAGGTGAAGTTTGTAAATAAAACAAGTCCTTCTGTCGTGTATCCCCGATTAATGCAGCCTTAAATACTTTAATTGTTGATTCTAAAGTATTGAGCGAAAGGTTACACCTATAGGGTTAGGTCAAACCTACTGCGCCAGTACCAATAGGAGGCATAGAGGAAGAGGCACTACTCCTAGAAATCAACAATACTAAAACTTTGTTATAAATTCTCCCTTTTCCTTATCAGGATCGGGACTAACAAGAATGGTTGGGACAACAAACATCCATCTCGTTCGTGTTTTGGATACCCGTATAACCATCGAAGACTGTTGAAGTGACTAATTCCTGAAAATTAAGAGGCGTTTAAGACAAAGAAATTGTTGAAGTCACCCCTTTTTATCTAGTAACAACATACTTGATGTTAAGGAAAAATCTTTTACAAGAAGGTTGGCTAGAGATTTTTTGTAAAAACACTAGCCCTGCTCAGTTTATAATGAGAATATTTCAATCTTTTTTTTTTTTTTTCTATGTATTATTTTCATTATGCACATAAAGAGGAGCCGTATGAGATGAAAATCTCATGTACGGTTCTGAAACGGAGATTCTTTGGACGACCGTAACGGATGTCGGCTCAATCCGAAGGAAATTATGCTGAAGCTTTACAGAATTATTATGAAGCTATGCGACTAGAAATTGATCCCTATGATCGAAGTTATATACTCTATAACATAGGCCTTATCCACACAAGGAACGGAGAACATACGAAAGCTTTGGAATATTATTTTCGTGCACTAGAGCGGAATCCATTCTTACCACAAGCTTTTAATAATATGGCCGTGATCTGTCATTACGTGCGACTATCTCCACTATAGAAATAAAAAGGGAAAGAAAGAGCAAATCCATTTAAAAATACTATAAAAAAATAGGCTTTCTACATATGTATCGTTCAAAACAACGATTTTTATCAGCTGTAGCAAAGAAATAAACGTCATAGAAGTCGAAATATGAATAGGAAGAAATAGGTATGCCTAGGTACTTTATTCTATGGATAAAGGATCTAATTGATAGAGGAAGCATCGTAAAGATCAATTCGCGAGGTTTTGAGCCGATACAATAAAGAACTGCTTATTTATTGTCATGATATGAGATAAAAGTTAGGAATCAACTTATGTAATAGAGTTGATCCCCTAAGGTATTGAGCAGCGGTGTAGCATCAGATCCCAAAGATAGTAAGTCTTTTCCTTCTTATAAAGGAAAGTCTTTTTCAAGGATTCTATATAAATTTATATATGAAACCGAGATAGTTACCTTTCAGAAAATTCTAATGATAGTGGAAATGCCTATGTTTTATGAAGGTGGGAGAAAAGATAAAACTTATTACTTATTAAATTATTAAGCAAAACTAAAGTTTGAAACTCATAACCTCTTTTGTTTTGGTTAACTCGAGAAAAAAAAAAAGGGATAGATCCATGAGAAATCTCATTCAATTAGATATAGTAGATGAAAAAAATGAGACACCAAAAGAACTTGACTGCTGAGCCGTATGAGGTCGGAAACTCTCAAGTACGGTTCTAAGGGAAGGAATTTAACCACCTATTCCGACCGGGGAGAACAGGCCATTCGACAAGGAGATTCTGAAATTGCGGAGGCTTGGTTTGATCAAGCTGCCGAGTATTGGAAACAAGCTATAGCGCTTACTCCTGGTAATTATATTGAAGCACAGAATTGGTTGAAGATCACAAGGCGTTTCGAATAAGAAAAGAACACTATTTTCTTATTATTTCTTAATGTTTATTTAGTATTCTATTATTAGTTATTAGTTTTAGTTTCGAATTGTTTTCTATTTGTTATAATTAATTGTTTA